AATAAATGTTCGATTTTTTAGCATTGAAAAAATTTAATTATGGATTTAATCGAGCTTTTTAGGCTTTTTTTTGGGGAACCTTTTAAGGGTAATGTAACGTATATATATATATAATGCGGATGGCTAACCCATATCTCAACTTGTTAGTCTGGACGTTCTCGGGCCTTCCTTGCTTTCGGGGTTTGACAAGGAGAACAGGATTCGCTGAGCGTAGGGGGTAAGGGGGTTTGTCGCGCGAAAACGAAAAAGGGGGGCATATATATTAGAATAATGTGAAGAAATATAAATATGTTATGCACTTGACAGAGTATAATGTGGTTCTTTAAGTTATGTCTTATAATCATTAACCTAATTTAATTCGTGCAAGGATAATGGACAACCTTAATAAATTATTTGAGCCTGCACTCTGAAATGTAAGCGAAAGGTTACCAAAAAAGAACCATATGCATATAAAAGAATGCTCGGCATGTGGGGTAATGAGGAGTATGTACCACACCAATAACCCCATGTAAGACATCTCTATAAGTGAGGATTTAACATGCCATGTCCATGAGATTTTACACCAGATACCAGGAATAATTCATATTTTACCACCCTCCATAATATGTCCCTGATTCTATCATGCATGATATGCCTACCATGACAAGGTTGGTGGTCTCTTACTACATTAAGATTTTCGTAATAAATATTAGTTGGGTATTTCAAGGTAAACATTTGAGTACGATATTTAGTGGAGTTAAGCTCTAACCCAGGTTAAGATAGATTATTTCTGAGTCTTAATGATATGCTTATGCACGTCTTAGACTGTTAGTACTTGCTTTTAGGTTACAATAAGTGTATGGTGATAATACATATATAGTCCAAGAACATTACATATATTGGTTTATGTACGTCTTAGATTGTTAGTACTTGCTTTTAGGTTACTATAAATGAATGGTGATAATACATATATAGGTTTATGCACGTCTTAAATGTTAGTACTTGCTTTTAGGTTACTATAAATGAATGGTGATAATACATATATAGTCTAAGAACATTACATATATTGGTTTATGTACGTCTTAGATTGTTAGTACTTGCTTTTAGGTTACTATAAATGAATGGTGATAATACATATATAGTCCAAGAACATTACATATATTGGGTTTATGTACGTCTTAGATTGTTAGTACTTGCTTTTAGGTTAAAATAAGCGTATGGTGATAATACATAGCTGTATAAAACCCCATATCACAGGTATACTATTAAAGATCTCACGCATGTTTTCAGGCAGTACATGAGTACTATACACGAAAATATAACCATATTGGTCCATCAGAAAATAGTTTAATTTTAGAATTCTGGCTTTGGGAGCCAGGGGTGGGAGCGAAAATCTCTTTTTTCTGGGCGCTAGGAGGGGGTTTAACCCTCGATCTTCGGATTACAAGACCGATGCTTTAAATCTAAGCTACTAGGGCAAGCTCATTTCAATGCTTTATTTTCTGCTCACCCTGCAAGTGGGGCGAGGAGGAGGAATAATGCGAAGTACAGAACTGAGGCGATTTGGCCGATGATAATGTATGGATGTTCTACAGGTATGCCCCCAATTCATGTTAGAATAATTATATCCGCCACGAGGGTTCAGAATAAGAATTGGGTGATTGGTCGGAAGGTTAGTCCTCGTTGTTTTGAGGTGTGTAAGATTGGGACCACTAATAATACCAGAATACTAAATAATAGTGCCAGGACCCCTCCTAGTTTGTTTGGGATTGATCGTAAGATAGCGTAGGCGAACAGGAAGTATCATTCGGGTTGAATGTGTGGTGGGGTAACCAATGGGTTTGCTGGAGTGAAGTTCTCTGGGTCACCAAGTAGGGTGGGGGAGAATAGTGTCAGCGATGTCAGAGCTAGTAATATTAGGACAAAGCCGAGGAGGTCCTTATAGGAGAAGTAGGGATGGAAGGAGATTTTATCTGCGTCGGAGTTTAGTCCGGCAGGGTTGTTTGACCCTGTTTCGTGTAGAAATAGTAAGTGGAGAACGGTTGCACCGGCGATGACGAATGGAAACAGGAAGTGGAATGCGAAGAATCGTGTTAATGTTGCGTTATCTACTGAAAAGCCACCTCAAATTCATTGCACAAGGGTGTCTCCTATATAAGGCACTGCTGATAGAAGATTTGTGATGACGGTGGCACCTCAAAAGGATATTTGGCCTCATGGAAGTACATAACCAACAAAGGCCGTCATTATAACTAGGAGGAGAAGTACGACTCCAATATTTCAAGTTTCTTTATAGAGGTAGGACCCATAGTAGAGGCCTCGGGCAATATGTATGTAAATACAGATGAAGAAGAATGATGCTCCGTTGGCATGTATATTTCGGATAAGTCAGCCATAATTAACGTCCCGGCAAATGTGTGTGACGGATGAAAATGCAGTTGAGATGTCAGAGGTATAATGTATGGCTAGGAACAGTCCGGTTAAGATCTGAGTAATTAAGCATAATCCTAACAGAGATCCGAAGTTTCATAGTGCTGAGATATTTGAGGGTGTTGGAAGGTCGACTAATGCATCATTGGCGATTTTTATTAGCGGGTGGGTTTTTCGTAGGCTTGCCATTAAATCGTTCTTGTAGTTGAATTACAACGGTGGTTCTTCAAGTCACTAGTCTCGGTTAAAGTCTGAGCAGGAACTATGACTTATTTTGTGTCTTTGTTATTGATAGCCTTAATTATAGGATTAATTGCTGTTGCGTCCAATCCTACGCCTTATTTTGCTGCCTTGGGGTTAATGGTGGCGGCTGGGGTTGGATGTGGGGTATTAATTGGTAGCGGGGGGCCCTTCTTGTCCTTAGTTCTTTTTTTAATCTATTTAGGGGGGATGCTTGTAGTGTTTGCCTATTCGGCAGCGTTGGCTGCTGAGCCTTTCCCAGAGGCTTGGGGGAGTCGTTCGGTAATGGGGTATGTTTTGGTGTATTCACTGGGAGTTGTGTTAATAGGCGGGTTATTTTGAGGGGGGTGACATGAGGGTTCTTGAGCAGTAATTGACGAGTTAAAAGCGTTTTCTGTACTACGAGGGGATGTTGGGGGTGTAGCCATAATATACTCTTTGGGGGGAACAATATTAGTTATTTGTGCGTGGGTATTGCTTCTAACTTTACTTGTAGTATTAGAATTAACTCGGGGTTTAAGTCGTGGGACGCTTCGGGCGGTTTAAATAAAGATTAAGGTAATTGCTAAGATTAGAGTCAGAAGGAAGATGGTTAAGAATTTCTTAATTGTTCCTTGTGTAATGTTGCCCAGTGTCTGGGCTAATATTATTTGGGTAAGAGTGAACGATTTTGGGCCTGAAATTTCAAGTCAGGTTTGGTCAAATTTCGTGGCACCTGATTGTCCGAGAATTAGGCTGGCCTTTGGGGAGAGTCGGTGTATTAATGAAGGAAAGTATCCTAGTATGTTTGAGAAGTGGTGGGAAGATTTTTTGAAGGCAGTTTTGTAAGGGTTGTTAGTTTTGGCTGCAAGTTCTATGGCTACAAGAAGGCCAACAATTGCCACCATAAGGGCTGTCACTTTTAGGGTCATGGGCATGGTTATGACTGGTGTTTTTATGGGGAGGAAGTTACATGTAATAATGAGCCCTGCAATAATGCTTCCTCAGGCAAGCCGTTTAACGGGTCGAATTATGAAGGGATTATCTTCATTAATAGGTGATAATGGGGGGAACCGTGGCGATCCTATAGTTACGAAATATACGATGCGGAAGCTGTAGACTGCGGTGAAGGATGTGGCAATAAGTGTTAGGATAAGGGCGCAGGCGTTAAGGTTGGAAGTGTTGAGGGCCTCAATAATAGCGTCTTTTGAGAAGAATCCGGCGAGGAAGGGGGTGCCTGCTAGCGCTAGGCTTCCAATTGTAAGGCAGGTTGAAGTAATAGGCAGGAGTTTGTGGAGGCCACCTATTTTTCGGATATCCTGTTCATCGCTTAGGCTATGGATAATAGACCCTGAGCAAAGGAAGAGCATGGCCTTGAAGAATGCGTGTGTACAAATATGAAGAAATGCCAACTGTGGTTGGTTCAGTCCAATGGTGACTATTATGAGCCCAAGTTGACTTGATGTTGAGAAAGCGACAATTTTCTTGATGTCATTTTGGGTTAATGCACAAGTAGCTGTATATAGGGTAGTAAGTGCTCCTAGGCATAAGCAACTTGACAATGCCAGTTTGTTATTTTCTATTAGGGGGTGTAGACGGATCAATAGGAAGATACCTGCAACGACCATAGTGCTAGAGTGGAGTAGTGCAGATACTGGTGTCGGGCCCTCTATGGCCGATGGAAGTCATGGGTGCAGACCAAATTGAGCCGATTTTCCTGTTGCTGCAAGGATGAGTGCAATCAGTGGGGTTGTTATATCGTGGTTTTTTGACAAGGCAAAAACCTGTTGTATTTCTCAAGAGTTGAGATTTATAGCAAACCAGGCCATGGCTAGAATTAGCCCGATATCCCCAACACGGTTATAAATTACTGCTTGTAGGCCTGCGGTGTTAGCGTCTGCCCGTCCGTGTCATCAACCAATGAGTAGAAATGATATGATACCAACTCCTTCCCAGCCAATAAATAGTTGGAATAAATTGTTAGCTGTAACAAGAACAATTATGGCTACGAGAAATAGTAGAAGATATTTAAAGAATCGGTTAATATTAGGGTCAGAGTGTATATATCACAGCGCAAATTCTAAAATAGACCATGTCACAAAGAGGGCAATAGGAGTGAAAATAAGGGAGTAATGGTCAAACTTAAAGCTGATATTAGTGTCAAATATTTGTGTATTTATTCACTGTCAGTTTGTGGTAATATTTTCTGCTCCCTTGGCCAGGTAGATTATAAGTGGTAACAGACTTACGAAGAATGCAGTGCTAACGGCGGTTTTTACATAGGTGTTTGCTCAGTTGGGTCCTTGGGGTTTTGGAGTTAGTGTTATGAGCAGGGGTAGAATAAGGATTGTAATGATTAAAAGGAAAGAGGAGGACATGACTTGGGCTGTTGAGGTCATAGCTTCCGCTTGGATTTGCACCAAGAGTTTTTGGTTCCTAAGACCAACGGATGAGCTGTTATCCTTCAGAAGCGTAAAGAAGCCAAGGATTTTAACCTTGGGCGTAAGTATTAGCAGTACTTACTGATTTCTGTCCTTCCTTGGTGAGTAAGGGGGTTTTAACCCCTATCTTCAGAATCACAATCTGATGTTTTGGTTAAACTATACTTACTAGTAACATCACCCTCATATAAGTTCTGGCTTTGTCACGAGGAGGATCACGGGAATAAGATGAAGGGCCATTAGTAGGTGTTCTCGGGTGTGGAATGGTGAGAGTTTTATGATGTGGTGTGGTGTTGGGCCACGTTGGGATATTAAGAACATGTAAAGGGAGTAGGCTGCGGTAATTAGTGTCCCTAGGCCAGTGAGTGCAATAGTTCAGGGGGATCAGCTAAAGAGTGTTGTGATGATCATAAGTTCTCCTATTAGGTTAGGAAGTGGGGGAAGTGCTAGGTTGGCTAGATTTGCAACAAATCATCAGACAGCTGTTAATGGAAAAATTACCTGTAAGCCCCGAGCGAGGATTATAGTTCGACTATGGGTTCGTTCGTAAGCTGTATTAGCTAGGCAGAACAGTATAGAGGATACTAGGCCGTGAGCAATTATAAGGATAATTGCTCCTGTGAAACCTCATGGAGTTTGGATCAGAATTCCCCCGGCTACAAGGCCTATGTGGCTCACAGAGGAGTAGGCAATTAGTGATTTAAGATCGGTTTGTCGTAGACAAATAGATCCGGTCATGATAATACCTCAAAGTGCTAATACAATGAACGGGTAGATTAGGTTTTTAGAGAGTGGGTCTAGTATTATTATTATGCGTATCATGCCATATCCTCCTAGTTTTAGTAGAATTGCTGCTAGAACTATGGACCCTGCAACGGGGGCTTCTACGTGTGCCTTTGGTAGTCATAGATGAACACCATAAAGAGGTATTTTTACTAGGAAGGCGATTAAGCAGCCTGCCCATCAGATTTTATGACTTCAGGAGCTTATTAGTGTTAGAGGAGTGTATTGGATGATTAATAGGGATAGTGTCCCTGTGGATTGTTGAAGGAGAAGTAAGGCTACTAATAGGGGTAGAGATCCGGCTAGTGTATAAAATAGGAAATAGGTACCTGCGTTGAGGCGTTCGGTTTGGTTTCCTCAGCGGGTGATAATAATAAGGGTAGGGATAAGGGTGGCTTCAAATATAATGTAAAACATAATGATTTCTGTGGCGCCAAAGGCCATAATTAAAAAAGCCTGTAGTGAAGTGAGAAGTGTAATATACAGGCGTTGGCGTGCGATGGGTTCCGGGTTAATATGGTTTTGGCTGGCCAAGATTATTAGGGGGAGGAGTCAGCATGTTAAGACTAAAAGAGGTGTTGATAGGGGGTCTGTGGCTAAGTAGGCGTTGGATGAAGTTCATCCGGCTTCTGAGGCCCAGCTAAATCACGTGAGGCTTGTAAGGGCGATTAAGAGGCCGTGGGTAGCGGTGACTGTTCACAATCACTTAGGAGAGGCCAGTCAAATCGTTGGGAATATTATAATTGTTGGGATTAAAACTTTTAGCATTGTAGAAGATTAAGGTTTTGTAAGCGGTCAGTGCCGTGGGTTCGGGCTGTAGCTACTAAGAGTGCAAGGCCTGTGCTTGCTTCACAAGCGGAAAAAGCTAGTAGTAGTATAGGGGCAGTGGAGAAGCTTGTCGACTCAAATTGTAATGTTCATAGGGCTAATGCAATAAATAGGGATAATATTATTCCTTCTAAGCAAAGTAGGGCGGAAAGTAGATGCGTACGATGGAATGCTAGCCCTATTAGTCCTAGAATAAATGCTGAGGTAAAGCTAAAGTGTACTGGTGTCATAAGGGGGCCGTGGATTTAAACCACAATTTTCTGAGCCGAAATCAGAGGTCTTCTTTAGACTAGCTCCCTATTCTGCCCACTCTAGGCCCCCTTGGGTTCATTCATAAATTAGTCCAAGGGTTAATAGGATTAGTACTGTGGTAGCGCAGAAGAATGTTCCGGTTGGGCTATGGAGTTGATCACCTCATGGTAGTGGGAGGAGGAGGGCAATTTCTAGGTCGAACAAAAGGAATAGAATTGCTACTAAAAAGAATCGCAAGGAGAATGGAAGTCGAGCTGATCCTAGTGGGTCAAATCCGCATTCATAGGGAGAGAGCTTCTCTGCGTCCGGGTTTATTTGTGGTAATCAGAAAGATACAACTGCCAGGATTGATGATAGGGCTATAGCAATAATAAAAATGGTTGTGATTAAATTCATTATCTTTCCTTGGGGTTTAACCAAGACTAAATGATTGGAAGTCACTTGTACAAACTTTAATACTAGAAAGATATGAGCCTCATCAGTAGATTGACACGTAAAGGAATAATCAAACTACGTCTACAAAGTGTCAGTATCAGGCAGCAGCTTCAAAGCCGAAATGGTGTTCGGATGTAAAGTGGTATTGAATTTGGCGGAGAAGGCAGACGGCTAAGAAGGTTGAGCCAATAATGACATGTAGTCCGTGGAATCCCGTAGCCACAAAGAATGTTGAGCCGTATACTCCGTCAGCAATTGTAAAAGGTGCTTCATAATATTCTATTGCTTGAAGGGCAGTGAAATAGAATCCCAGTAGAATTGTGAGTGCAAGGGATTGAATGGCTTGTTTTCGTTCACCTTCTATAATGCTGTGGTGGGCCCATGTGACTGTCACCCCGGATGCTAATAATACAGCTGTATTGAGGAGGGGTACTTCAAAGGGGTCTAATGTGGTGATTCCTGTAGGAGGTCAGCATCCGCCTAGCTCAGGTGTTGGGGCCAGGCTTGAGTGGTAGAAGGCTCAAAAGAAGCCTAGGAAGAAGAACACCTCAGAAGTAATAAATAGGATTATACCATATCGTAACCCCTTTTGTACTGGGGGTGTGTGGTGACCTTGGAAGGTTCCTTCTCGGATAATGTCACGCCATCATTGAAATATTGTAAGAAGCAACAGGATTAACCCAAGGGCTATTAGTGTTACTGAGTGGAAGTGGAACCAGATTGCCAGGCCGGATGTCATTAGTAAGGCACCGATGGCTCCGGTTAATGGTCATGGGCTAGGATCAACTATGTGATATGCATGCGCTTGGTGGGCCATTAGACGTTTTCTTGTAGATAAAGGCTTAAGAGTAATACAAACACATAGGCTTGAATTATTGCTACTGCGACTTCTAGAAGTGTTAAAAGGAAGAGTACGACGGCTGTAAGGATTGCCACAGTTGGTATTATAGGAAGAAGGACAAATACGGCCGTGGCGATAAGTTGAATAAGCAGGTGGCCTGCAGTTAAGTTAGCTGTAAGTCGGACTCCTAGGGCTAGTGGTCGAATAAACAGACTAATTGTCTCGATAATAATTAGTACGGGAATTAGGGGAATAGGGGTCCCTTCAGGCAGTAGATGTCCAAGAGCAATTGTTGGCTGGTTTCGTATGCCAATAATTACTGTAGCAAGTCACAGTGGTACAGCAAGTCCTATATTCAACGATAATTGTGTTGTAGGGGTAAATGTATATGGTAAGAGGCCTAATATATTAATAGTAATAAGAAACACCATTAGTGAGGTTAATATTAGGGCTCATTTATGTCCGGCTATGTTTAAAGGTATTAACAGTTGATTAGTGAAGCGATTAATGAATCATGTTTGAAGTGTAGTAAGTCGGCTATTTATTCAGCGAGATGATGGAGTTGGAAATAATACTCATGGAAGTGCAATTGCAATTGCGATGAGTGGAATTCCCAGGAAAGAAGGGCTTGCAAATTGGTCAAAGAAGCTTACTATCATGGTCAATTTCAGGAGTGGGTCTTGTGTTTTTCTTCACTTACTTGGGCCGGTTCATTAGGTGTTAAGTGATTTAAGATTTTAGTGGGGATGATAGTGAGGAAAATGAATCATGAAAATACTAGAATTACAAATCAAGGATTAGGGTTGAGTTGAGGCATGTCACTAGAGGTGGTCGGGAGGCACCAGACTTTGGCTTAAAAGGCCAACGCTTTGTCCAATAATTAGCTTCCTAGTGAGGCGTCTTCTAGTATTAAAGTGGATCAGCCCTCAAAATGTTTTAATGGGACGGCTTCAACTACAATAGGTATAAAGCTGTGGTTGGCGCCACAGATTTCAGAGCATTGTCCATAGAATACACCTGGTCGTGAGGCAATAAAGGCAGTTTGATTTAATCGTCCAGGTACTGCGTCTATTTTTACACCGAGCGATGGGATGGCTCAGGAGTGCAATACGTCCTCGGCAGATACTAGAACTCGAATTGGTGATTCTATTGGGACTACTATTCGGTGATCTGTTTCTAGAAGTCGAAATTGCCCGGGCGTGAGATCTTGAGTAGGAATTATGTATGAGTCGAATCCTAGGTCTTCATAGTCTGTATATTCGTAACTTCAATATCATTGGTGTCCTATAGCTTTAATTGTCAAGTGAGGGTCATTAACTTCGTCTATAAGATATAAAATTCGAAGGGAAGGAAGGGCGATTAGGACTAGAATGACTGCTGGTAGGACCGTTCATACAATCTCGATTTCCTGGGAGTCTAAAATATACTTGTTAGTAAGTTTGGTTGAAACTATTGCGACAATAATGTAGAGTACTATTGTGCTAATTAAAAATACAATTATTAGGGCGTGGTCGTGGAAATGAAGAAGTTCTTCTATAACGGGTGATGCCGCGTCTTGGAATCCTAGTTGTGAGGGGTGTGCCATTAAAATTTAAGACATACAGGGGTTTAACCTGAAATTTCGCCTCGACAAGGCGATGTAATATGCATATTTTACTAATGTCTCCAAAAGAAAGTGGCAGAGTGGTTATGTGACTGGCTTGAAACCAGTATACGGGGGTTCAATTCCTCCCTTTCTCGTTAGTTTGATTGAACTTGAACAAATGCTGGTTCCTCGAATGTGTGGTATGGGGGAGGGCAGCCGTGTAGTCATTCTACATTTGTTATAGTTAGCTCTACTGAGGACACTTCTCGTTTGGCGGCAAAGGCTTCTCATAGGATAAATAAGAATATAATTACCGCTACTAGTGAGACAAGTGAGCCGATGGATGATACAGTGTTTCAAAGAGCGTAAGCATCTGGGTAATCAGAGTATCGTCGTGGTATTCCTGCTAAGCCTAGGAAGTGTTGTGGGAAGAACGTGAGGTTAACACCAATAAATATTACAGCAAAGTGGATTTTTGTTCAAGTATCATTAAGAGTGTATCCTGAAAATAGTGGAAACCAGTGAACAAATGCTGCCATGATAGCAAACACAGCTCCTATTGATAATACATAGTGGAAGTGGGCAACGACATAGTATGTATCATGGAGGACAATATCGAGTGATGAATTGGCGAGAACAATTCCTGTTAGTCCCCCGACTGTGAAGAGGAAAATAAAGCCTAAAGCTCACAATATGGGAGTTTCTCATTTGATTGAGCCCCCATGAAGTGTGGCAAGTCAACTAAACACTTTAACACCGGTTGGAATGGCGATAATTATCGTTGCAGACGTAAAGTAGGCACGAGTGTCTACGTCTATTCCGACAGTAAACATGTGATGGGCTCAGACAATAAATCCTAGAAGGCCGATGGCCATTATTGCCCAAACCATTCCCATATAGCCGAATGGTTCTTTTTTGCCTGCGTAGTAGGCTACAACATGTGAAATAATTCCAAATCCGGGTAAGATAAGAATATAGACCTCTGGGTGACCGAAGAATCAGAATAAGTGTTGATATAGAATGGGATCACCTCCCCCTGCCGGATCAAAGAATGTAGTATTTAAGTTACGGTCAGTGAGAAGTATGGTAATCCCGGCAGCTAGGACGGGTAGTGACAGGAGTAGAAGAACAGCAGTAACAAGTACGGCCCATACGAAGAGGGGAGTTTGATATTGAGAGATTGCTGGGGGTTTCATGTTAATAATTGTGGTGATGAAATTGACCGCCCCTAAAATTGATGATACACCTGCTAAGTGGAGAGAGAAAATTGTGAGGTCTACTGATGCTCCTGCATGGGCAAGATTACCTGCGAGTGGGGGATAAACGGTTCATCCTGTCCCAGCTCCAGCTTCAACACCAGAAGAGGCTAGCAGTAGTAGGAATGATGGGGGCAAGAGTCAGAAACTTATGTTGTTTATTCGTGGAAATGCCATATCAGGTGCGCCAATTATTAGAGGTACAAGTCAGTTTCCGAATCCACCAATAAGGATTGGCATTACTATAAAGAAAATTATTACAAAGGCGTGAGCAGTAACGATAACGTTATAGATTTGGTCATCTCCTAGAAGTGAGCCGGGTTGACTTAATTCGGCTCGAATAAGGAGGCTTAAAGCAGTTCCCACTATTCCGGCTCAGGCACCAAATACTAGATAAAGGGTGCCAATGTCTTTGTGGTTTGTAGAAAAGAATCAGCGTGTAATTGCCACAGGTAGGGTAGCCGAGTGCCAGGCGGTGGGTTGTAGCCCCGAAGACAGAGGTTTAAGTCCTCTTCCTATCAAGCCTTGTGGTGGAGTGCCCACGTCGGATTGCAAATCCGGAGACGCAGAGTAATACCCTGCCGGGGCTTTCCCGCCTTACCCGGCAAATGGCGGGAAAGTAGATGGATGCTCGCTGGCTTGAGCGCTTAGCTGTTAACTAAGAGTTTGTAGGATCGAGGCCTTCCCATCTAGAAAGGCCTTAGTTTAATAAAAACATTTGATTTGCACTCAGAAGATGCAAGATAGACTCTTGTAGGTCTTATCAGGGGCTAGAAGATTTTCACTTCTGCTTAGAGCTTTGAAGGCTCTTGGTCTAATGCTATCCTAAGCCCCTAAATAACGAGTGTTATAATGACGGGGGTAATGGGTAAAAGGCCTAGAGCTATTACGGTAGACAAGGCCAGGGGAATAGAGGCTTGAGTTGTTTGGGTTCGCCAAGGGGTGGTTGAAGTGGCAGTGTTGGGAGAGATGGTAAGAGTCATTGCATAACAGAGTCGTAAGTAAAAGTACAGACTAATTAGGGCGGCAAGAGCTATCACGGTTGCGGTAAAGGGGAGGCCTTGTTTCGCAAGTTCTTGTAAAATCAACCATTTTGGCATAAATCCGGTGAGTGGGGGGAGGCCTCCTAGGGATAGTAATACTAGGGCAGTTGTTGCTGTTAGTAGAGGGCTTTTTGATCATATGGTTGCAAGGGTTCCAATGTTTGTGGCATAGGAAAGTTTTAGTGTTAGGAATGCTGCGGATGTTATTAAAATATATATTGATAGTGCGAGGAGGGTAAGTTGGGGGGCATGTTGGAGGATAATGATTATTCAACCCATGTGTGCGATTGAGGAGTAGGCTAGGACTTTTCGTAGTTGAGTTTGATTTAGCCCGCCTCAGCCCCCTACCAAGGTAGATATAAGTCCGAGGGTTGTAAGGAGAAGCGGGTCGAAAGCTTGGGCCGTCTGAATAATTAAGGCAAGTGGGGCAAGTTTTTGTCAGGTTGATAGAATTATTCCCGTTAATAAATCCAACCCTTGAAGTACTTCTGGTATTCAGAAGTGTATTGGTGCTAATCCAATTTTAAGTGCTAGGGCGGCAAGAATCATTGTGGTGGCGAGTGGACTTGATATGTTAGCCATATTTCATTCTCCTGTAATTCATGCATTAGTTGTGCTTGCAAAGAGGATTACGGCGGCTGCAGTGGCTTGGGTAAGAAAATACTTTGTAGTAGCTTCTACGGCTCGTGGATGGTGATGCTGTGCCATCAAGGGGATGATTGCCAGAGTATTAATTTCTAGCCCTATTCAGGCCAATAATCAGTGGGAGCTGGCAAAGGTGAGGGTTGTTCCTAGACCAAGGCTGGACAGAAGTGTGGCTAATACGTAAGGGTTCATTGATGGAGGAGGGATTTTAACCGTCATGTTCGGGGTATGGGCCCGAAAGCTTGTTTAGCTGACCCCATCATAGAAAGTGGTGTAGAGGAAGCACTAAGAGTTTTGATCTCTTGGGCATGGGTTCGACCCCCTTCTTTCTAAGAACTGAGGGGATTTTAGCCCCTGTAAGCCACTCTATCAAAGTGGTCCCTGGGCACTCGGGCACAGTTCCTGAGTTACAATTGTGGGGGAAGGCCCGCTAGTGCAATAGGGAGGGACACGTGTCATAATACGAGGGCTAGTGTTAGGGGAAGGAAGTTCTTCCATACTAAGTGCATGAGCTGGTCGTATCGGAACCGTGGGTAAGAGGCTCGTACTCACAAAAACATCACAGATAGAAGTGCGGCTTTGATTATTAGGCCGATAGTGGTTAGTTCTGGTAAGGCTGGAAAATATGATGTTCCTAGGAATAGGACGGCGGAGAGGGTATTTATTAGCAGAATATTGGCGTATTCAGCGAGGAAAAATAAGGCAAAGGGGCCCCCTGCATACTCTACATTAAAGCCTGAAACAAGTTCTGACTCGCCTTCTGTTAAGTCAAAGGGTGCTCGGTTAGTTTCTGCAAGGGTAGAGATGTATCATATTGCAGCTAGTGGTCATGCAGGAATAAGCAGTCATACGCTTTCTTGAGCTGTATTAAATGTCTGGAGGGTGTAGCCCCCGGAAAAGACGATTACTGAGAGGAGGATAAGTCCGAGGCTTACTTCATAGGAGATTGTTTGGGCAACTGCTCGTAGGGCCCCAATAAGTGCGTATTTTGAGTTTGATGCCCAACCTGAGCCAAGAATAGAGTATACTGCAAGGCTTGATAGCGCTAAAATAAATAGGACACCTAAGTTAAGGTTAATGACTGGGTGAGGCATAGGTATAGGGGCTCAAAGGGTAAGGGCAAGAGTTAATGCAAGGATAGGGGCTGCTAAGAATAAGAATGGGGATGATGTAGACGGGCGAACGGGCTCTTTAATAAATAATTTAACTCCATCGGCGATAGGTTGAAGTAAACCATAGGGTCCTACTACATTAGGTCCTTTTCGTAATTGTATATAACCCAACACTTTTCGTTCAACTAAGGTCAGGAATGCTACGGCAAGTAGGATGGGGACAATGTAGGCAAGTGGGTTAATTAGGTGGGTTATTAAGGTGTTAAGCATGAACTGGGGAGAGGATTTGAACCTCTGGGTTTAAGGGCTTAGGCCTTATGCAATTTACCATGCTCTGCCACCCCAGTATGCCCTTATCTTGGGTAGCCGGGGTTTTGGCCCTCCCTTATTTTATTTATTTGTTTTCATGAATTAGGGGTGGGGCATGCGTTAGGCATAGGCCCCTCTTTTCCGATCCTTTCGTACTAGGAAAAGTAGCGTTACAGATAGAAACTGACCTGGATTGCTCCGGTCTGAACTCAGATCACGTAGGACTTTAATCGTTGAACAAACGAACCCTTAATAGCGGCTGCACCATCAGGATGTCCTGATCCAACATCGAGGTCGTAAACCCCCTCGTCGATATGGGCTCTGGGAGAGGATTGCGCTGTTATCCCTAGGGTAACTTGGTTCGTTGATCGGCCTCATTAGCCGGATCATTATTGGTCAGATGTTCTGCGGCTTAAAAATGTCTTTTTTAGCTTTAGGGGTTTGTCCCAGTCCACTCGGAGGCTTGCTTTTCCTCCGTGGTCGCCCCAACCGAAGGTAAAATTCCATGGCCAGTAAGTTCCTGCTTTTTATGAAGTTGTTTAACGTGGCTGGATTTTGTACCTTAAGCTCCAAAGGGTCTTCTCGTCTTGTAGTGTTATACCCGCTTCTGCACGGATAGATCAATTTCACTGACTGGAGGGGGGAGACAGTTAAGCCCTCGTCTAGCCATTCATACAGGTCTCTATTTAAAAGACAAGTGATTGCGCTACCTTTGCACGGTCAATATACCGCGGCCGTTAAACCCGTAGTCACTGGGCAGGCTGGACCTCCTATACTTTATGTTGCAGGAGGCGATGTTTTTGGTAAACAGGCGAGGCTTGTGTTTGCCGAGTTCCTTCCCACTCTTTTAGTCTTTCCCTTAAATGCCACTCCAGTGTGGGGCTAACGATCAGCTGGTTGTGAGTTCTTCTTGAGATTTTTATTATTCACAATGCCCTCTTTGGTTGGGCTCGTTAAATTCCAGTGGTTGGTCCGATCTGGTTTACACTTGTGGCGGGAGAAGATCAAGTCTTCTTGTTACTCATTTTAGCATAGTCTCATCCATGTGGGCATGGGTTGGCCTAATACAGCTAGGGGAGTAAGATTTAATATCGGGATAATAAACTTTGTTCTGTCCGAGCTTTAACGCTTTCTGGTTAGATGGCTGCTTTCAGGCCCACTAAAACAGTATATTTTATTTACTATGATCTTTATCCTCCTGTAAAGGTTGTATCCTTTGTTAAAGGGGCTGTACCCCCTTCAACTAACTCTCGTATTTTTCCATAATATCTTGATGTGTGCTTCTTGATTAAGGGTGTGCGAGGCTGAACTTCTATCCATTTCTTAGGCAACCAGCTATCACCAGGTTCGGTAGGTCTGTCACTTCTACCCGGAGCTCTTCCCACTCTTTTGCCACAGAGACGGGTTAGCCCTATATTATATAGGCTGTCTCGGGGTAGCTCACCTGGTTTCGGGGTATCAAACTAAAGATCTCTTTGCTTGAGGGTACTGGCTAAATCATGATGCAAAAGGTACAAGGTTTAGTCTCTGTTTTTTAGCGCTTATATGGGTTATTTCATTTCTCTTTCAGCTTTCCCTTGCGGTACGTTCTCTATTGCTTTAGGTGAACCTTTTCTGTCTCCCATACTTAGGTAAAAAAATGGTTTAGTTTATAGGGTGGGGTCTTTGTTTTGTTATATATATTATTGAGTTATTCTGGTAAATAAGCTAGCTGGTTGGCTCAGGGTGATCCAATTTGCATGGATGTCTTCTCGGTGTAAGTGAGATGCTTAACTAGCTCAGCCACGCCCTGAATTTATCCAAGTGCACCTTCCGGTACACTTACCATGTTACGACTTGCCTCCCCTTGTCAGAGCTTTGATGTTAGGTAACTTTATTGCATTTCGACAGGGGAGAGTGACGGGCGGTGTGTACGCGTCTCAGAGCCGGGTTCAAAAGGACACTCTGTTTCCTTTTTACTACTAAATCCTCCTTCAAGCACTATTTCATGTTACATATCCGTAGTGTTCTGTGATAGAAAATGTAGCCCATTTCTTCCCGCCTCGTGCGCTACACCTCGACCTGACGTTCTGGGTTGTGCCCATTTTGCTTACTTTTATTACCTTCACAGGGTAAGCTGACGACGGCGGTATATAGGCTGGGATGGCTAGAGGCGGTGAGGTTTAACGGGGGTTATCGGTTCTAGAACAGGCTCCTCTAGGGGGGTCTGAGGCACCGTCAGGTCCTTTGGGTTTCAAGCTAATGCTCGTAGTACCCGGGCGGACGTCAAATTGTAGCTGGACGTCTGGGTTTATGACTGAGCATAGTGGGGTATCTAATCCCAGTTTGTTTCTCAGTTTTCGTGGGGTCAGGTGGGCTTTTTAAAGTTACTTTCGTATGTTGGGCTTCGGACTCCTAGAAGCGTATGACAGCCAAAGGGCCATTCGACTTTATTATTTTATTATCCTTAACCACCCTTTACGCCGTTATATTATCAACTAGGGCCTCTCGTTTAACCGCGGTGGCTGGCACGAGTTTTACCGGCTCTCTTAGCTCTGACTGAGTCAAGCTTTCACTCATGGCTCAATATTTATCACTGCTGAATTCCCTTGGGGGTGTGGCTCGGCCTGGCGTCTTGGGCTAAAGCTTTGTGCCTGATGCCTGCTCCTCGTCCCCGGGCGGGGGATTAAGGGCTTACTCACGGGACTGCGGAGACTTGCATGTGTAAGTTGGGCTAGAGCTGATAGTAAGGTCGGGACCATGCCTTTGTGCATGCGGAACTTCTCAGGGCCCATCTTAACATCTTCAGTGTTATGCTTTGCATTAAGCTACGCTAGC